CCCAGCAGGCAACAACACTGGGAGAAAGACGATCAGGATCTCACGTGTGGCAGATGTTGGAACAAACTCCGAATCCAAGAGGTACCTACCTAGAAAGGAAACTCACCACTCACTGGTAAAAGAGAAGAGAGAAAGGACCAATTGAAGGCCCCGGGGCCGGAATGCGGTAGGGTCTTCAAGCCCCATGCTCGATTCTCGAGATTGATTCATGGGCCGTCTCGCGAAGATCTTCGATCCTTCGCCATCGCGAGAATATAGCGATCGAAGAGCTATCGCTCAGCTGCTTCGCGTATTACGAAAGTAGTATTGCCCGAAGGGGGCATGCTGCAAGAGCGTAGGTGACTGGTAAGCGTAGGAGGTGTGCCCGAAGGGCAGCGGCAGCAGTGTGGTTCCAGGTGCCGTCGCTAGATTGAGATCTGCAGGGTGGCGGGGACTTCGCCTGCCTTATATCGGGTGAAGAGAAGGGGTGGTAGGCTTAGTAGGGCTCGAACCTACAATATAACCGTTATGAGCGGTACGTTTCAACCAATTAAACTATAAGCCCCTACGGATCTCTACATGCAATTTGCTCACTTCGGGAAGAGCGGACGGAAAGGGGGCCTTTGCTCTATCTGCTTCTTCCTCTTCCCAGGAATGAACAATTAGAAAAAAAAAAAAATGATTTTCTTTTCTTATTGTTGATAGATAGATATAGAATATTCTATATCTATTATTTATTAAAATAATATAATAATTAAGCAAGCGGCCCTTTCGCGACTCAAACTGCCGGTACGCTTTCCGGCTCGAAACGACTCAAACGGGTGGGGGCTCTATATTTGCTTGCAATGCCGGCTGTTCGCGTTTAGTTAAAAGTAGAAGTAGAGGGCGCCCTTTGCCCCACACTTCAATAAAAGTAAAAAAGTCTAAATTAAGTAAGAAAAAGTACATAAAAAGAAAGAAAAACTTAGTTACGGGAACCGAAGGTTAGGCCGACTACTTACTTTAGTATAGCTAAACCTAAAAAAGTTTATTCCTACCCCCTTTTCTTCCCCTTTCTGTCAATGTTGCCAATTCCCAGAATACTAATGTACCCTCGTGCATACAGTTGTCCAACTACTTTCTTCTTCCGACTTTTTTAGCCACTTCCGCATCTGTCGTATTCGGGAGAGCTTGCTTCGTGTCGGAGCATTTAGCAATGCCCAGCAGCCTGGTGAGGGCTGGCTGCCCGGGGACAGGTTAAGGCAGGGCCCGCTGGGCTTGCTTCTCATGAGATTGGGTGAGGGAATCGGAAAGGGGCTCATAAACCAGGCGGGCGGGCTTTTGGGCACGCGGAAAAGGGAAAGTGGATGGAGGGTGCTTCTCAGCTAGAGTTGGGGGCGGGGTCGCTATACTATAGTGGCTAGGGTGAGTCTTCCTACACGGCTGGACGCCCGGCTCTAGACGAAGCCGCGGGGGTTACCACCACATCCTCTCCCGATAGACTCGAAGCTCTTCATAGTCCGGCGGGGTAGCAAATTTTCTCTCAAAAAGAGACAGGCCGGAGATAACAGAGGAAGGTATTCGGTTCAAAAAATATACAGCAGTCAAAACAGCTTCAGCCAAAAATTGACTAGGGACAGAAGCGGAGAGCAAGAGAGAGCGAGCTGTCTCCAATATATGGCGATGCTTCCGCTCGGCAACTCCATTCTGCTGAGGAGTGTGGGGGCAGGATCGTTGGGAAAGCGCTTTGTAAATGAAGTGAGTTGAAGCAAGCAGAGTTCGGAAGGCAGCGGAGATATATTCACCTCAAGAAGAAGAACGGAAAACCTTGATTTTAGTCAATTTTTTCATTCTTCTGTCAAAAATGACATATACGGCCTCCTTTCGATAACAGAGAGGCAGAATGGGTTTCGGACACAAGATCAAAAAAAGAAGTAGAAAAAGCGTCTTTAATATTAATAAAGGAAGGGCCGAGTCTTTTCTCAGCTTGCAACCCATACAAGTAGAAATCTCAATGTTAGGTACAGACCCCAACATTCCAGTAGAAATAAAATATCTAAGTCTTGGGCTGGAGACATGTCCTAATCTACGATGCCACAACAAAAAAAGGGGAGTAGAGAAAACAACACCAGAAAAGGTAAACGAAGTTTCTCAAAAAGAGAGCTTGCCAACTCTACGGTCCTTCCCAATCAATCCCTTACTCCATAAGGCCTCTCGCATGATCCTCTACAAGACAGGAGGTAGGAGATAAGTGAATATAAGCATTTTCTTTTTCAAGCCGGAAAGAAGATTCACTGAGAACAGAAAGATGAAAAAGAGCAGAGCATATTCGATGATAACGAGAGAGAGTACCAAGACTAGTTAGAGGGAATTGCTCGGAGTTTGCAGTTTAAACTATAAGGAACTTAGATAGAGAACGAAGAGAAGAAAGAAGTGAAGAATCACCAGTCATATTCTTCGATGCACCCGAAGAAAGTAAGCAGCCCCCTATGTTGTAAGCATAAGGGGGAGCAAATACCTGTTGCAGAGGAGGAAGAGATAT